TCACTTCAACTATGAGTGTCAAAAAAATAATACATTTTTGTAGAGTTGAAGAGAAATATCCCAATACATGTCTTATTTTTTTTTCAATAATCCATATTTGTAGCAATGAAATACTAGTGTTCCTACCCCAAGTGATAGATGATTGATTACAAGATGGTATATATTCTTTATAAAGGACCAGAAATACCTTGCTTACGTATCATTGGGAAGTGCATTAACATAAATACGGCGGTAAGAAGAGGTAATACAAAAGTGTGTAAACTATAAAAACGAGTCAAAGTGGATTGTCCTACACTAGCACTTCCGCGTAATAACTCTACCAGAGGCGAGCCTATTACAGGAATAGCGTCTGGTACGCCTGTTACAATTTTTACTGCCCAATAACCAATTTGGTCCCGAGGTAAGGAATAACCAGTTACACCAAAAGATGCGGTCAATACACCCAAAACCACACCTGTAACCCAAGTCAATTCACGAGGTTTTTTAAAGCCGCCGGTGAGATACACGCGAAATACGTGCAGGATCATCATTAGGACCATCATACTTGCCGACCATCGATGAACTGATCGGATTAACCAACCAAAATTAGCTTCAGTCATTATATATTGAACAGAAGCAAAGGCCTCCGTAACGGTCGGACGATAATAAAAAGTCATAGCAAACCCGGTAGCTACTTGTACTAAAAAACAAGTAAGCGTAATTCCCCCTAGACAATAAAATATGTTGACGTGAGGAGGAACATATTTACTAGTTATATCATCGGCAATTGCCTGAATCTCAAGACGTTCTTCGAACCAATCATAGATTTTATTGAGATAGGTAAATCAAGGGGACCCCCCCGGAGAACCGTATATGAAAATTTCATCTCGTACGGCTCAAACAGAAACACCCAAATACTAGTTCTAACGGATGTGTGTAATATAAAGTTTGAAATTTTTTAATTCTATGATTTATGATTCAATTTTTTTTTTTGAAGATACTAAAGAATAAAAATCCGAAAGCTCTTCTTTGTGGTTATAATGCCAAAAAATCAAGTCGGCTCATTCGTCTATATATTGATCGTTATAGGCCTCTTGAATCTTCTATTTACCTATTTTCTTTGGTGTTATTTATGTGTAATGCGGCTTTACTGCTGTTTTCTTTATTATTGATAGGAATTCTCTTGTTAAGACCCTATGAATTGATTAAAACCTCAGATTCATACTAAAACCACGATGATTCAATAAAACCCTTTCAAACTAAGTCTAAGTCCCAAAATTCCCTGAGTAAGAACCATTGGATCATCACTTATTCAATGAATAGATATAATGACTAAAAATCCAAACCAAAGAAACCTTTGTTTTGTCCTTTGATCAAAATAAGCATAAACGAAAGTTTGAAAGAATCAAAATATTTCTATTTATAACTTCTAACTCTTTGAAAAAATTTTTTGAAGTCCGGACACGAGGTCTGACTATTAAGTATGAATCATAGTTCTAATAGTAATCTATTTCATATATTCCGTGCTCCAGATACTAGAATGAATATCCGACGAAGTAAAACCATCTCTATCAAGATGACAGACCCATTCTCTGTACTATCCATAGGATCATTTATACCAAGTCACACACTCATATTCCGGAAATACAGAAACAAAGAAATTCCACGGTCAAACTACCAAAATAGAATGGGATAAAAATCAGAAACCTAAACGCTTCACTTTGTATTGAAAAAGCCAGTTAATGGTTCTTGGGAATCTAATTCATTGAAATTCCATCCAGTAAAATGGAAGAATTATAAATCTCCAAAATAATAGATAGGAATATCGCGAATAGAGCCATTGCGAGACCCATCAAAGGAGTAGTTCCCCACCCAGGAGCTACTTTACCATATTCTGAATTCAATGGTTTCAATAAACTCCCCGCATTAGTTCGTTTTGGGCGGCCAGATCTAGAACTACCTTCAACGGTTTGTGTAGCCATAATATTTTATATTCAGTAAGATCTGTTGACTTTGTATACCATTCCGTTGTAAATAAATGATCTTATCATAGATCCATTGTGGTCTTAAAACTTTATAATGTCTTAAAACTATATAATCATGGAAACAGCAACCCTAGTTGCCATCTTTTTATCTGGTTTACTTGTAAGTTTTACTGGGTACGCCTTATATACTGCTTTTGGGCAACCCTCTCAACAACTAAGAGATCCATTCGAGGAACACGGGGACTAGTTGAAGTACGGATCCTCCCAATATTGGGAGGATCCGTACTTCAATTCAGATAATGACAAATCATTTCACCTTTTTACTTTTTAGTTGGAACTTTAGGCGGGTCTCGAAAAAAGATAGCGAAAAAAATTATTCCTAGAGTTGAGACTAAAAGGAATGTATAAACCAATGCTTCCATAGATTCGATCGTGGTTTACAATTATAGCTTCCATACCTGTTTATTTGGGATCGTCTCCCGGATAAATAAAGAACAAGAGTCAAAGAAAAGGCAGTGATTCAAATCAAGATTTATCTGGTACCCCATCTAAAAATCACAAAAAGAAAATAAAAATGAAAAGTAACAAGTAACAAAGCATATTGTATCAGACTACTTGTCTTCTTGTAGTTGGATCTCCAAGTTTTTGGAATGCTCCAAATTCCACTTGAGCATCTAAATCTGGATCAATACCAGCAAAAACATCTCGAAACAAGGTTCTAGCACCATGCCAAATGTGTCCGAAGAAGAAGAGCAAAGCAAACGAAGCATGTCCAAAAGTAAACCAACCCCGTGGACTGCTACGAAAAACACCATCGGATTTCAAAGTAGCACGATCTAATTCAAAAATCTCACCCAATTGAGCACGTCTAGCATATTTTTTCACAGTAGCGGGATCGCTATAACTGACTCCGTTGAGTTCGCCGCCATAGAACTCGACAGTTACACCTACTTGTTCGACACTATATTTAGATTCCGCCCTTCTAAAAGGAACATCGGCTCTAACAATTCCGTCTCCGTCTACCAAAACAACCGGAAATGTTTCAAAAAAAGTAGGCATACGACGTACAAAAAGTTCGCGCCCCTCTTTATCTCTAAAGATAGGATGTCCTAACCACCCAACAGCTATTCCATCCCCGTTGTCCATTGAGCCCGCTCTGAATAACCCCCCCTTTGCCGGATTATTGCCGATGTAATCATAAAAAGCTAGTTTTTCGGGAATTTTAGACCAAGCTTCAGATAAACTTTGATTTTCAGCCAACCCAGCACCAATTCTTCGATATATTTCTTGTTGGAAGTATCCTTGATCCCATTGATAACGAGTGGGACCAAATAATTCAATCGGGGTAGTTGCTGAACCATACCACATAGTTCCAGCAACTACAAAAGCGGCAAAAAAGACAGCAGCAATACTACTGGAAAGGACGGTTTCAATATTTCCCATACGTAATCCTTTGTATAGGCGTTGAGGTGGACGTACACTAAGATGGAATAGACCCGCCAATATGCCCAAGGTCCCTGCTGCAATATGATGAGAGGCTATTCCTCCCGGAACAAAAGGATCAAAACCCTCCACACCCCACGCTGGATTTACGGATTGTACCCTTCCAGTTAGTCCATAAGGATCGGACACCCATATTCCAGGACCATACAATCCTGTTACATGAAATGCACCAAAACCAAAGCAAGCCACCCCTGATAGAAATAAATGAATTCCAAAGATCTTAGGCAAATCCAAAGAGGGTTTTCCTGTACGTTCATCAGTAAATATTTCTAGATCCCAATACACCCAATGCCAGATAGCTGCCAAAAAGCACAAGCCCGAAAACACAATATGTGCCCCGGCCACACCTTCGTAACTCCAAATACCCGGATTCGTTACAGTACCCCCTGTGATACTCCAACCGCCCCATGAATTGGTTATTCCTAAACGAGTCATGAAGGGTATAACGAACATACCCTGTCTCCACATTGGATCAAGAACAGGATCAGAAGGATCAAAAACTGCTAATTCGTATAGAGCCATCGAACCGGCCCAACCAGCAACCAGAGCTGTATGCATTATATGGACAGAAATCAAACGACCGGGATCATTCAATACGACGGTATGAACACGATACCAAGGCAAACCCATGGAAATACCCCTTTATCAATGAAAAATAGACACAATGTAACTTTATTGCATTGGAAAAAACTATGCTGTGGACCCTCTTTTTAGTGGATTATCTTGGGGAAAGAATTAATATTTGTTTGATTTGTTTGATTCTTTTCAATTACTTTTAGTAATAATGAAACTATTTTGTTCGTAGGAACAAAAAGAAGCAGATCTATTCTACACCCGATAAGTACCAATACGCAATGGTAGGGGAGTTGATACCATTTTATATGAGTGAATGCATATATATATTTGTTCATCATTCAAAGGACTTATTTGTAATAATTTTCCTTTATTCATTTTGTCTTCTTTATCTTTATCTTTTTTTATAAACTTAGTCAATCTATGGATAAAATATGATAAAGGCCAATATTAGTAGGACACTAAATCCATTGTTACGCTTTCACATCAAAGTGAGATATAGTACTTAATTTTTCTTTTATTTAATGCCTATTGGTGTTCCAAGAGTACCTTTTCGAAGTCCTGGAGAGGAAGATGCATTGTGGATTGACGTATAGTGCGACTTGTCAGATATATTGGGTCATATGGTATTTCCCCATTCTCTTCCCCGATCGAGATATCCTCCCCTTCGCCCAAGAAAGATTGATTGAATTATCAAAAATTTGGAGCGTGAAGTTCAATTAGATCCATTTTTTCGGGAGGGTATACAGATTAATATTATCAATTAGAATAATTTATGGTTATCTTGGTTAGGCCAATAAAATGAAGTATCCAGGCTCCGTTTAGAAAAAAACCGGTAAAAAATCTATTTATGATTACTATTTCTATCATATTCTATTTCTTTATATATTTATAATAGAAGTGATCTCAAACTGTTAATCAATCGAGTAATATGATGAATGCATTGAATATCTGTTGTAAGACATGAAATAAATTGTAAAAAGGAAGTCGTAGCAAAAGGACGTAGTATTGGGGCATTTGTCATATATGTGCAAATCCAAATCGGGCGGATCTTTACTCGGAGTAGAGCATAAACCTAAAAAAATTGAAGAAGCCCATTCAGGAACAAGAAAATTACATCGCGATTGAGATTGTATCTCGATGAAACAATACATCAATGAAAAGTTAGTTAGATAAATTTAGTAATTTTTTTTTATAGATAAACAAAACAGGCCAAAACCCATCTTTTTTGAAAAATGAAAGAAAAGCCCCTTTTTATAAGTTAAAAGCCTGGTATGAAAAAAAAAAAAAATAAAAGAAAGCGCTAGAATCTACATCTACACATTGATTCTTTTTTTTTTTTCGTTATTTTTGTTGAACCGTATGCATCAAAAGGTGCATGTACGGTTTCTAAGGGATACAACTTTATCCCAATCAACCGACTTTATCGAGAACGATTACTTTTTTTAGGCCAAGGGGTTGATAGCGAGATCTCGAATCAACTTATTGGTCTTATGGTATATCTCAGTATAGAGGATGATACCAAAGATCTATATTTGTTTATAAATTCTCCTGGCGGATGGGTAATACCCGGAGTAGCTATTTATGATACTATGCAATTTGTGCGACCAGATATACAGACAATATGCATGGGATTAGCCGCTTCAATGGGATCTTTTATTCTGGTCGGAGGAGAAATTACCAAACGTCTAGCATTCCCTCACGCTTGGCGCCAATGAGTTTTTTATTTGATTTGAGAGAAAAAAGAAGACTATGCCTTCGCGCTATATGAAATATGAATATTAAGTAATAATAGCATGGCACTTCGAATTCGATATGATAAATTTTTTTAACCCTTAAATTATGTATCGAAAGAGTAGTATGAGATAAAAGGTATTTCCGATTTTATCTAATCTATCGGGAGGCCTATTTCAGCGTCACAAACTTTTTTGTTTTCACGCCGGGAGGCTCTTAACAATATTTAGGTTATGAAAGAATATGAAAATAAAAAAAATCTTGTTTTTTTATTTGAAAAAAAAAAAAAAAGAAACTTTGGGATTGCTAAATAACAGACGAAATAAATATATAAAGCAACGGAGCCATCATAGTATTTTTGAACTACTCCAAAAACAAAAAGAAGGGTGGTTATTGGATCATTTACCAACCCGAGTCTGATAGACCCTATATTTAATTTATTTGATATTTAAGTGATATTTAAGTAAGGTAAAAACGAATTCCATTATAGAGCCGTATGCAATGCGTAAAAGATGCCTGTACGGTTGTTCAATTATATATTTTATTATTCTTTATCTCTTCACCTTATCATCATGCGAGATAGAATAAACATTTATTATGTTATATCATCAGGGTAATGATCCATCAACCTGCTAGTTCTTTTTATGAGGCACAGACGGGAGAATTTATCTTGGAAGCGGAAGAACTTTTGAAGCTGCGCGAAACCGTCACAAGGGTTTATGTACAAAGGACAGGCAAACCCTTATGGGTTGTATCCGAAGATATGGAAAGAGATGTTTTTATGTCAGCAACAGAAGCCCAAGCTCATGGAATTGTTGATCTTGTAGCGACTGAATAAAAAAGAAAAAATAACAAAAATTTCAGACGAATTGGTGATTTGAGATTTTATCTTCTTACCGGATTTAATATTCTATTCATTAATCTATTAATATAGAAATAAAATAATTCATAATCATCCGGTTAAGATCGATCTAAACCAGCCCATTATGTATATGATTCAATATGCCAACTATTAAACAACTTATTAGAAACACAAGACAGCCAATCAGAAATGTCACGAAATCCCCCGCTCTTGGGGGATGTCCTCAGCGACGAGGAACATGTACTAGGGTGTATGTGCGACTCGTTCAGATCATGGGCTAGGACAAAAGAAAGAAAACAATTGATCCAGTATCAACGATCAGTACCAGTGAATAGACTAGAATGGAAGAACTCCATTCAATATCTAAAAATCAAAAAGATCTATCCTTCTATTGTGGTATCAAATGTATGGTTTCCGTTGGTGCAAATCCAATCAACTCCGTTTTAAATTTAAGATGAGAAAGAATTCTCCATTGATAGCAAATGATATCCATTAAGCAGGGGAAATACTATTTTAAAAAGCAGAAAAATTATGCCTTACTCTTGCAAGAACGGACTAACAGGGTCAGCTACTCAGCTAATCTTCATAATTAAATACCGTTACTGTATAAGTAGATCTCATTGTGAAAGACCTCGTACTGGATAATTATGGGTAGAGCCAAAGAGTGTGAACTGTACAAGTTAACAATAACATTGATTAAATGAAAGAAGGGCTCCGGTGTATAGAGAGGACCTCACCGTTTAAGAAGTAACCATAGAAACGATGGAACCCACTATATCCATTTATATTTACTACTTTTATGTGTTTTTGATACCTAATATCAATACAATTTTTTCTAGGCATTTCACCTAGAAAAAAAAAAAAAAAATCGTGGTCGGGAAGGTTATAGTAGCAAAAGCCATTGGAATTCAAATTTTATACATTGGAAGAATCCGTTTTGTTATTAATAGACTAGGATACGGGAAGGGAATAACTGAAAGAAAGGAAATCGATTAGTTATTCATCAAAGTTTCATTTATTCAATGACCAGAATTAAACGAGGGTATATAGCTCGAAGACGTAGAACAAAAATTCGTTTATTTGCATCAACCTTTCGAGGGGCTCATTCAAGACTTACTCGTACTATTACTCAACAGAAAATAAGAGCTTTGGTTTCGGCTCATCGGGATAGAGGTAGACAAAAGAGAGATTTTCGTCGGTTGTGGATCACTCGGATAAATGCAGTAATTCGCGAGAATAAAGTATACTTCAGTTATAGTAAATTTATACACAATCTGTACAAGAGACAGTTACTTCTTAATCGTAAAATACTTGCACAAATAGCTATATTAAATAAGAGTTGTCTTTATATGATTTCCAATGAGATCATAAAATAAAGAGATTGGAAGGAATCCGTTGGAATAGTTTAAATGGAGTTCCCTGGAGAATGAACTCTGGGAAGGTAGAGTAGAAATTAGTATGATAAAATATGATAAAGTCATCAAAATGAAGAAAGACGTTAAATAAAAAATATTTATTCCTCTTCTCCCATTTTTTTTCTTACGACAGGACATTTCGATTTTACGATTTTTCGAACAAAAAAAAAAACGTCAATCCGCATTTGAGTTTGGATTGGAATTTTATTTTGATTCAATTCAATTGAAGAGTCAACCTATTTTTTTTCTGGTTCTAAGACCAGCAGCTCTAGCGGTTGACTCGCTTCTTTCAAATTGTTTCTCATTATTAAGAAAAGGTAACGGAGATAAAATACGAGCTTGTTTTATAGCAATAGTAATTAATCGTTGTTGTTTTAAGGTCAATCTATTCACCCGTCTAGATAATATTTTTCCTTGTTCGCTAATAAATCGACTAATTAAACTCATGTTTCTATAATCAATTCGATCCCCCGATTGGATCGGAGGCAAACGCCTACGAAAAGATCGCTTAGATTTAAGAAAGATTCGCTTGGATTTATCCATGGTTTGTTTATTCCTTATCCTGAAAATCCCAATCCTATTTCTTAATTCTACATCATCTTTGATCCGATTGAAATAGGATTTGGTTTGTTTATATTTATTTGTTTCTATTTAAATAAATAAAAAAAAAAATTTAAATAAATTATATATATATATTGTTATATATAATATGTAATTTTTCATCTTCCTTGGAAGACTGACACACGAGCGATCGGTTCGATCTATTTCTTTATCTCCCCATGAATCGTATGTTTGTAACAACAGGGACAGAATTTTCTCAATTCCAATCGACTAGGCGTATTGTGTCGATTCTTTTGAGTAATATATCTGGAAATGCCCATTGATTCCTTATTAACACGATTTCGAACACAACTGGTACATTCCAAAATAACCGTTACTCGGACATCTTTACCCTTAGCCATGAACCTCCTTTGGTTTTTGATTCACTCAATTCTTTAATTTTCCGACCCGAAGCAAGGAAGAAGAAAGGACACAAAAATAGAAGCAGGTAACTCGAAATAAAATTATGAAAGAAATATTTTGTTGCAATCAATATAGTAATAAATAATAAGTAATATAATGATTTCTAACTATATTTCTAATTTTTAATTGCCGTACAGTATTTCATTTTCAGTTAAGTATCTTGTATGATATTGTTGCCCCAACCACCGCATTTCCGTTCTATTATTAATTTAATTTGAGCCTGAGCCCGAGTTCATAGTTTCACTGAGGGTGAAACCGCTTTTTCTTTGTTTTTTTTTTTTTAGAAAGAATAAGTAAAAAAAGAAAAAACAAAGAAAAAAAGAAGGGAGGGGTAGGGATTAGTTACAGATATTTGATTGTATCTCTAATCTTCTTCCCCCTTCCCATATCAATAGCTAGAATGAAAAAAAGGGGAATATCAACGCATCCGGAAAAAAACGATTGATCTCTATCAATAAACCTGCTAAAGCCCCGAACCATAGAGTACTTACTACCGGTGCCACGGAGAGATATGTTTTTAGATCTCGCATTTTAAAAACTCCTCTTTCTGTATTCGTTATTGTAATTTTATTGTAATTTGTAATACCTAATGGTAATACATATATGACCGGATGTGTATATGTAGTTAATGACTTACCACTTGTACGCGGAGTTCCTAATTCAAATTGAAATGTACAAAATAGATATTTATTTAAAGAAAAAAATACGTCCATTTCCGCCTTAAATTCCTAAAAAATATTAATTTTTTGTGGTAGATTTCATATTTATTTCATACTTTATATAAGTCTTTTACCATATTATATGTTTGTTATATGATATATGAGACCAAAAGGAAGAAGGAAGAAATGATAAGATAGTTTGTGTATATCAATGTAGGAAATAAAGATGTGGAAAACAAGGCAGGGATTCTCTACAATGACACTGTA